CCGCAGATTCATACTAGAACCACGATGATTTAATAAAACCTTCTAAAACTAAGTCCAAAAATTCCCTGAGTAAGAACGATTGGATCATCACTTATTCAATGACTAAATCTAATGACTAAAAAAATCTTTGTCCTTTGATCAAAACAAGCCTAAACAGAAGTTTGAAAAAAAAAATTCTATTTATAACATAACTCCTAACTCTTTAAAAAAGTTTTGAAGTCCGGCCACGAGGTCTAACTATTAAGTATGAATCATAGTTCTAATAGTAATCTATTTCATATATTCCGTGCTCCAGATACGAAAATGAATACCTGACGAAGTAAAACCATCTCTATCAAGATGACAGATCTATTCTCTGTACTAGCCATAGAATCAATTATACCAAGTCACACACTCATATTCCGGAAATACAGAAAAAAATAAATTTCACGGTCGAACTACCAAAATAGAATAAGATAAAAATACGAAAACTAAATGCAATGTTTCACTTTGTAGTCAAAAAGCTAGGTACTGGTTCTTGTAAAACCGGTTCTTGTAAACTTGTAAATCTAATTCATAATTCCATCCAGTAAAATGGACGAATTATAAATCTCCAAAATAATAGATAAAAATACTGCAAATAGAGCCATTGCGAGACCCATCAAAGGAGTAGTTCCCCAACCAGGAGCTACCTTACCATATTCTGAATTCAATGGTTTCAATAAACCCCCGGCACGGGTTCGTTTTGGGCGGCCAGATCTAGAACTGCCCTCAACGGTTTGTGTAGCCATAATATTTTTTATTCATTAAGATCTGTTGACTTTGTATACCATTCCGTTGTAAATAAATGATCTTATCATAGATCCATTGTGGTCTTAAAACTATATAATGTCTTAAAACTATATAATAATGGAAACAGCAACCCTAGTTGCCATCTTTTTATCTGGTTTACTTGTAAGTTTTACTGGGTACGCCTTATATACTGCGTTTGGGCAACCCTCTCAACAACTAAGAGATCCGTTCGAGGAACACGGGGACTAGTCAAAGTAATGATCCTCCCGATAATGGGAGGATCATTACTTTCAATTGAGATAATGAAAAACCATTTCCCCTTTTTTATTTTTTGGTTGGAACTTTAGGCGGTTCGCGAAAAAAGATAGCGAAAAAAATTATTCCTAGAGTTGAGACTAAAAGGAATGTATAAACCAATGCTTCCATAGATTCGATCGTGGTTTACAATTATAGCTTCCATATCTGTTTAGTTTGGGTCGTCTCCCGGATAAAGAAAGAACAAAAATCAAAGAAAGGGCAGCGAGTCAAATGTCAAATCAATATTTATCCGGTACTCCGACCTTATAATCAGTCAAATAAAAGAAAAACAAAAAGTAACAAAACAATATGTATCAAACTACCTGTCTTCTTGTAGTTGGATCTCCAAGTTTTTGGAATGCCCCAAATTCCACCTGAGCATCTAAATCCGGATCAATACCAGCAAAAACATCCCGAAACAAGGTTCTAGCACCATGCCAAATGTGTCCGAAGAAGAAAAGTAAAGCAAATGAAGCATGCCCAAAAGTAAACCAACCCCTTGGACTGCTACGAAAAACACCATCTGATTTTAAAGTAGCACGGTCTAATTCAAAAATTTCACCCAATTGAGCACGTCTAGCATATTTTTTCACAGTAGCAGGGTCACTATAACTAACTCCATTCAGTTCGCCGCCATAGAACTCAACAGTTACGCCTACTTGTTCGACACTATATTTTGATTCCGCCCTTCTAAAAGGAACATCGGCTCTAACAATTCCGTCCCCATCGACCAAAACAACAGGAAATGTTTCAAAAAACGTCGGCATACGACGTACAAAAAGTTCATGCCCCTCTTTATCTCTAAAGATAGGATGTCCTAACCACCCAACAGCTATTCCATCCCCGCTGTCCATCGAGCCCGCTCTGAATAATCCACCCTTTGCCGGATTATTGCCGATGTAATCATAAAAAGCCAGTTTTTCAGGAATTTTCGACCAAGTTTCGGATAAACTTTGGTTTTCGGCTAAGCCAGCACTAATTCTTCTATATATTTCTTGTTGGAAGTATCCTTGATCCCATTGATAGCGTGTGGGACCAAACAATTCAATCGGGGTAGTTGCTGAACCATACCACATAGTTCCAGCAACGACAAAAGCTGCAAAAAAGACAGCAGCAATACTACTGGAAAGTACTGTTTCAATATTCCCCATGCGTAATCCTTTGTATAGGCGTTGGGGTGGACGAACACTAAGATGAAATAGACCTGCCAATATACCTAAAGTCCCTGCTGCAATATGATGAGAAGCTATTCCTCCGGGAACAAAAGGATCAAAACCCTCCACACCCCACGCTGGATTTACGGCTTGTACCCTTCCGGTTAGCCCATAAGGATCGGACACCCATATTCCAGGGCCATACAATCCCGTTACATGAAATGCACCAAAACCAAAGCAAGCTACCCCTGAGAGAAATAAATGAATTCCAAAGATCTTAGGCAAATCCAAAGAGGGTTTTCCTGTACGGTCATCAGTAAATATTGCTAGATCCCAATACACCCAATGCCAGATAGCTGCCAAAAAACACAAGCCAGAAAACACAATATGTGCCCCAGCCACACCTTCGTAACTCCAAATACCCGGATTGCTTACAGTCCCCCCTGTGATACTCCAACCGCCCCACGAATTCGTTATTCCTAAACGAGTCATGAAGGGTATAACGAACATACCCTGTCTCCACATTGGATCAAGAACAGGATCAGAGGGATCAAAAACGGCTAATTCGTATAGAGCCATCGAACCGGCCCAACCAGCAACCAGAGCTGTATGCATTATATGGACAGAAATCAAACGACCTGGATCATTCAATACGACGGTATGAACACGATACCAAGGCAAACCCATGGAAATACCTCTTTATCAACGAAAAATAGACACAATGTAACTTTATTGCATTGTAAAAAGCTATGCTCTGGACCACCTTTTTTAGGGGATTCTCTCGGGGAAAAGATTAATATTTGTTTGATGCTTTTCGTAATAATTACTTTTAGTAATAATGAAACTATTTTGTTCCTACGAACAAAAAGAAGCAGATCTATTCTATACCCGATAAGTAACAATACGCAATGGTAAGAGGGTTGATACCATTTTATATGAGTGAATGCATATGTATTTGTTCATCATTCAAAGAAATAATTTCTAAGAATTTGCCCTTATTCTTTTTTTTTTTTTTTATGAGCTTAGTAAATCTCTTGATAAAATAGGATACTAAAATTAATAGTATTAAGCCACTAAACCCATTGTTACGCTTTCACATCAAAGTGAGATTATAGTACTAAATTTTTATTTTTTTTTAATGCCTATTGGTGTTCCAAGAGTACCCTTTCGAAGTCCTGGAGAGGAAGATGCAGTGTGGATTGACGTATAGTGCGACTTGTCAGATATGTTGGGCATACGGTATTTCCCCGTTCTCTTCCCCGATCGAGATACCCCCTCTTTCGCCCGAGAAAGATTGATTCAATCATAAAAAATTTGGAGCGTGAAGTGCAATTATAATAATTTATGGTTGACTTGATTAGAACAATCAAATGACGTATCAGGCTCCGTTTAGAAAAAAAACCAATTGGTAATAAATCTATTTATTATTACGACTTAATATCATATTTATATCATATTTTAGTTATTTCCATTTTTTTTTTTTGATCTCAATAAGACGTGAAATAAAAAAAAATAGGTAAATCATAGTGAAAGGACGTGGTATTGTGGCATTTGTCCTATATGTACAAATCCAAATCGGGCAGATCTTTACTCGGAGTAGAGCATAAACCTAAAAAAATTGAACAAGCCCAGTGAGGAACAAGAAAATTACATCGCGATTTAGATTGTATCTCGATGAAACAATACATCAATGAAAAGTTAGTCAGATAAGCTTAGCTATTTTTTTCGATAAACAAAACAGGACAAAACCCATATTTCTTAAAAAATGAAAGAAAAGTCCATTTTATTTTAGAAGTTTAAAAACCTGTTATGAAAAAAAAGCTAGAATCTACACATTGATTCCTTTTTTTAATTATTTTTGTTGAACCGTATGCATCAAAAGGTGCATGTACGGTTTGTAAGGGATACCGTTTTATCCCAACCAACCGACTTTATCGAGAAAGATTGCTTTTTTTAGGCCAAGGGGTTGATAACGAGATCTCGAATCAACTTATTGGTCTTATGGTATATCTCAGCATAGAGGATGAGACCAAAGATCTGTATTTGTTTATAAACTCTCCTGGCGGATGGGTAATACCCGGAGTCGCTATTTATGATACTATGCAATTTGTGCGACCAGATATCCAGACAGTATGCATGGGATTAGCAGCTTCGATGGGATCTTTTATTCTTGTCGGGGGGGAAATTACCAAACGCCTAGCATTCCCTCACGCTCGGCGCCAATGAGTTTTTTAGTTTATTTTAGAAAAAAAAAAAGACAACTATGCCTTCGCCCTATATGAAATATTAAGTAATAATAGCATGGCACTTCGAATTCGATATGAAAAATGTTTTTTAAACCTTTAGATTACGTATCGAAACAGTAGTATGAGATAAAAAGGCATTTTCCATTTTAGTTAATCTATCGAAAGGCCTATTTCAGCGTCACAAACTTATTTGTTTTCATACCAGGGGTATAATAATATTTAGGTTATAAAATAAAATAAATCTTGTTTTTTATTGAAAAAAAGAAACTTTGGGATTGCTAAATAACAAACGAAATAAATATATAAAGCAACGGAACCGTCGTAGTATTTTTATAGGATTTTTGAACTACTATAAAAAGAAGGGTGGTTATTGGATCATTTACCAACCTGAATCTCATAGACCCTATCATTTATTTTCTATGTAAGTAAGGTAAAAAAAGGCGAATTCCATTATAGAGCCGTATGCAATGCGCAAAAGATGCCTGTACGGTTGTTCAATTATATCTTTTTTATTTTGATTATTCTTTATCTACTCACCTTTCACTTTCATCATGAGAGATAGAAGAAACATTTTTTATGTTATATCATATATTATATCTATATCATCAGGGTAATGATCCATCAACCTGCTAGTTCTTTTTATGAGGCACAGACGGGAGAATTTGTCCTGGAAGCGGAAGAACTACTGAAGCTGCGCGAAACCATCACAAGGGTTTATGCACAAAGGACAGGCAAACCTTTATGGGTTGTATCCGAAGATATGGAAAGAGATGTTTTTATGTCAGCAACAGAAGCCCAAGCTCATGGAATTGTTGATCTTGTAGCAACTGAATAAAAAAGAAAAAAGAACAGGGATTTCACATGAATTCGTGTTTATCTTCTTACACGATTTACTATATCTATATTAAAAATTTTTATATAAATTAAAAATACAGAAAAAAAAAATTCCTAAGTATCCGGTTAAGATCGATCTAAACCAGCCCATTATCTATATGATTCAACATGCCAACTATTAAACAACTTATTAGAAATGCAAGACAGCCAATCAGAAATGTCACGAAATCCCCCGCTCTTGGAGGATGTCCTCAACGACGAGGAACATGTACTAGGGTGTATGTGCGACTCGTTCAGACCGTGGACTAGGAGAAACACTTGATCCAATATCACCGATCCTTACCTTACCAGTGAGTAGGATAGAATGGACGAACTCCATTGAATATTCAATAACTAAAAAAAAAGATATATCCTTCGATTGGGGTATGAAATTTATGGTTCTAATTGGTGCAAATCCAATCACCTTAAATTAAAATTTAAGATAAGATGAGAAAGGATTCCCTATTAATAGCAAATGGTATTCATTAAGCAGGGGAAATTTTTTTAAGGTACAAAATTAAAGCCTTATTCGTGCACAAACGGACTAACAGGGTCAGCTACTCAGCAAATGTTCATAATTAAATACCGTTACTGTATAAATGGATCTCATTGTGAAAGACCCAGTACTAGATAATTTTGAGTAGAGCAAAAGAGTGTGAACTGTACAAGTTAACAATAACATTGATTAAATGAAGGAAAGGCTCCGGTGTATAGAGAAGACCTCCCCGTTTAAGAAGTAACCATAAAAACGACGGAACCCACTAGAATTCATTTTTATTTATTTTTAATTTACTATGTGTTTTTGATACTTAATATCAATACAATTTTTATTTCTAGGCCAAATGCCTAAAAATAAATCGTGGTCGGGAAGGTTAGAGTAGCAAAAGCCATTGGAATTTTTATTTTATACATTGGAAGAATCCGTTTTGTTATTAATAGACTAGGACACGGGAAGGGAGTAACTGAACGAAAGGAAATCAATTAGTTATTCATCAAAGTTTCATTTATTCAATGACCAGAATTAAACGAGGGTATATTGCTCGAAGACGTAGAACAAAAATCCGTTTATTTGCATCAACTTTTCGAGGGGCTCATTCAAGACTTACTCGGACTATTACTCAACAGAAAATAAGAGCTTTAGTTTCGGCTCATCGGGATAGGAGTAGACAAAAGAGAGATTTTCGTCGTTTGTGGATCACTCGTATAAATGCAGTAATTCGAGATAATAAAGTATACTTTAGTTATAGCAAATTAATACACAATTTGTACAAGAAACAGTTGCTTCTTAATCGTAAAATACTTGCACAAATAGCTATATTAAATAAGAGTTGTCTTTATATGATTTCCAATGAGATCATAAAATAAATAAAGAGAGTGAAAGGAATCCGTTGGAATGGTTTAAATGGAGTTCCCTGTAGAATGAACTCTGGGAAGGTAGAGTAGAAATTAGTATGATAAAATATGAAACCGTCGTCAAAATTAAAATGAAGAAACACGTTAAAAAAAAATTATTCTTCTTACCCCTTTTTTGAAAAAAAAAAAAAAGGAAATAAAGATTTGATTGTCTTGTTGTTTGAAAAAAAAAAAAAAAAAGCGTCAATCCACATTTGAGTTTGGATTGGGGTTGGGATTTTTTTGATTACATTCAAGAGTCAGCCTATTTTTTTCTGGTTCTAAGACCGGGAGTTCTAACGGTTGACTCGCTTCTTTCAAATTGTTTCTCATTATTAAGAAAAGGTAACGGAGATAAAATACGAGCTTGTTTTATAGCAATAGTAATTAATCGTTGTTGTTTTAAGGTCAATCGATTCACCCGTCTAGATAATATTTTTCCTTGTTCGCTAATAAATCGACTAATTAAACTCATGTTTCTATAATCAATTCGATCCCCCGATTGGATCGGAGGCAAACGCCTACGAAAAGATCGCTTGGATTTAATAAGTACTCGCTTGGATTTATCCATGGTTTGTTTATTCCTTATCCTATCCTATTTCTTAATTTTCCATCACGGTTGATCTGATCGAAATAGGATTTGGTTTCTTTATATTAAAATTAATATATATTGTTATATATTATATATATCTAATATGTCATTTTTTATCTTCCTTAGAAAGGAGTACTGACACACGAGTGACTGGTTAGATCTATTTCTTTATCTCCCCGTGAATTGTATGTTTATAACAATATGGACAGAATTTTCTCAATTCCAATCGAATAGGCGTATTATGTCGATTCTTTTGAGTAATATATCTGGAAATACCCGTTGATTCCTTATTAAGACGATTTTGAACACAACTGGTACATTCCAAAATCACCGTTACTCGGACATCTTTACCCTTGGCCATGAGCCTCCTTATAGTTTTTTATTTATTCAATTCTTTAAATTTCCGATCCGAAATGAGTAAGAAGAAAGGAACAAAAAAACAGGTAACTCGAAATCTAATTATGAACGAAAGATTTCGTTGCAATAAATCAATATATTAATAACTAAGTAATATAAGGATTTCTATATTATATTACTATATTTATAATTTAAAATTCCCGAACAACATTTAATTTTTATTTAAGTATCTTGTATGATATTGTTGCCCCAACCCTCACATTTTATTCTATTTTTTATTAATTTTATTTTAATTTGAGCCCGGCCCAAGTTACTCGTTTTACTGAGGGGGAATCCCCTTTTTGTTTTTCTAACATATATTCTAAAAAAAGAAGGGAAGGGATTAGTTATAGATATTTGATTCTATCTCTAATACCCTTCCCCCCTTACCCTATCAATAACTAGAATTAAAAAAAGGGGAATATCAACGCATCCGGAAAAAAACGATTGATCTCTATCAATAAACCTGCTAAAGATACGAACCATAGAGTACTTACTACCGGTGCCACGGAGAGATATGTTTTTAGATCTCGCATTTTTAATTCTCCTCCTTCTTTAATTATTTCTAATACATAATGCTAATACATATATAACCGGATGTGTATATATACTTAATGACGGACCTCTTTTATTTGTACGCGGAATCCCTAATTCAAGTTGAAATGTAAAAAATAGATCGTAGTTTTCGTAAGATTAAAAGAAACAAATACACCCCTTATAGGACATAAATTCGCGAAAAATAGTAATCTTTTTTATAAGGTCTCATACTTAAAAATATTTTAAATATGATAATATATCGTATAGGTCGGTTACTATTTCGATAGTATATATTACTATAAATATATGTTATATGAGACCAAAAAAATAAATGACAAGATATTTTTGTATATCTATATCAATGGAAGAAATAAATAAAAATATGGAAAACAAAAAGGGGATTCTCTACAATGATACTGTAGACCAATTGAAAGGGATGTAGCGCAGCTTGGTAGCGCGTTTGTTTTGGGTACAAAATGTCACAGGTTCGAATCCTGTCATCCCTACCTATTACTTATCTTCTGAACAGTAACGGGGAAGATCGATTAAAACAAAATTGGATATACAAAAAAAATTAATTTTTTATTTTTTTTTTTAGTATATATCCAAGACGTATCCGGGTATCAAAATATTCTTTGTGATAAAAAAGCGCTCTTAGTTCAGTTCGGTAGAACGTGGGTCTCCAAAACCCGATGTCGTAGGTTCAAATCCTACAGAGCGTGAGTCTGTGTTTTTGTTAGTCGAGCCAGATAAACAATTACTGCCGAAAAAATTAAACCAATCTAATTTTGACCTCCCGCGAATTAAAGGAAGTAGGAGGTCAATCAAAAAGGAGATGTTAATTAATCAAAGTTCCAATTGATCACCACGTCTGTATTGTAAATATGCAGTTACAAATAATCCAGCCAAAGTAATAGGAATTAGACCCAAGACAATTCCAAATAGAAAAACTTCAATCATTTCAATTTGTTTGAGAGAGAGGGGGGGAGGTAATATCTATGCTTAAATAGTAATACGTATTAACTCTAAATATCAATGACCAAAAATTGGAAATTGATACGGTAAGTAACTATAGAATATATGAACTATCACATAATTTTGTTTTTTTTTATTTAATTAATTTCAAATAAGTCTTATCTTGCTTAGGCCGATAAATAGAGCTGAGGTTATAGTCAAAGCTGCTAGTAGAAAACCAAAATAACTAGTTATAGTAGGCATGAAAAGGCTAAATGAAATATGTTCTTTTTCTACATATGTTTAGAAAGCACTTTCCTAAGTTTCAATTTTTGAAAGATACGAGGGTAGGCAAAAATACCAACCAATTGAAAGGATAAGTTCAATTGAAAGTTTTTGATTCATCAAGTATTATAGATGATATTAACAAAAACAAAGTAGCATAAATAACAAATCAATTCATCATCTAGGACTTTTATGCATCCCACAATTGTGAATCAACAGATTCCTTAGTCAACTCTTGAGTTAAATAAACTAATATACGTATATAATTAATATATGTATATATAGAATATTCAAAATTTAAAATCGTAAATTAATTACAAACTTTTTTTATAACTTCATTCAAAAATGAAACTTTCTTTTGAAAAAAAAAAAAAAAATATATATATAAAATATATATAAGGATCACACGACTAGATCAAGCAAAACTCGGCTTTACATTTTGTCCTTTCATATTCTCAATTAGGTCAAGAAGGATTCCTTTTTTGTTTGGATCTAATATAACA